AATTTAGGTCTCATTTGTAGTCTGGCTAGGATAACAAACAAGACAAGACACTTAGGGCTTCATTGGGATTCTCAAATTTGAAAGATACTTATTTCGGATGATCCAAGCCAATAGGATGAACCAAATGAGTTCTGCATCATGAACTTTGTCGTGCGCGCATCACTTAGACGGACTCTAACAAAGTCATGTAATGTAGGAGGCAATGCAAAAATAGAATTTGAAAAAAAATACAAGGGAATGAACGGGTATCGGATTCGATTTCTATTCGTTTTTTTGAAGGAGAGGATAAATCAACTCAAAAGAATAGAAATCTAGAAGCTCATTTCTTAGATACTTTGTCTAAGAAAGTTTTTACCCATCTATCAAAGAAAAATAGATGGGATATCTCTCTAAAAACCGAGAGGGCTAATATGTATTATGATCTAGACTCTTAATGAATTTAATCAAAATGTATCTCGATTCATATCAATTACTTTATAGAGGCTCAGCCAAATGAATCGTGTGTCAGGAACCAGATTTGAACTGGTGACACGAGGATTTTCAGTCCTCTGCTCTACCAGCTGAGCTATCCCGACTAGTCCCGATACTGCATCCTCATTTTACTAGAGAAGTTGGGTATATGTCAATTGAAAGGATATTAGAAAGTCTCGTCCAGATCCCGGAATTTATTGGATCGTTAAACGAACAACTTAGTAAGTTTCAGGATGAATAAAAATCTCCATTTTGAATCATTCAAATTCAAATGGGGATTCCTTGCTCAAAGATGTTCATTTGTACATGTATACTCTATCCCACAAAACTCGTGAGAAGAGAAAAACCTTTCCGCTCAGAGCGGTTTGTAAAAGCGTAGGTGAATGGGAAAGAGAAGGAATTTGGAAGCGCTAATGAAAAAAAGGATCAATATAAAGAAAAGGATAGACTCAAGCGTTAGACAGCGAAATGGGCTCTTTGGGGATAGAGGGACTTGAACCCTCACGATTTCTAAAATCGACGGATTTTCCTCTTACTATAAATTACATTGTTGCCAATATTGACATGTAGAATGGGACTCTATCTTTATTCTCGTCCAATGACTCAATTCTTAAAAAGATTTCTCAGACTCTGGAGTGAATGATTTGTCTCTTCATTCTTCAATCTGAATCGATTCACAAGAATTCTTCCATTTTTCATATAACAAATATAGATTCGAGTCGTCATTAATCATTTGATATTTTATAGTATTTCAGTACGCATATCTTACCTATGTATATTATATAGGGTTATCCTTCACTCTTTCTGAAGTTTCAAGAGAAAGATTCCTTTACCAACGTAAGACAATCAACTCCATTTGTTAGAACAGCTTCCATTGAGTCTCTGCACCTATCCTTTTTGATTTTCGCTTTCCGAACCTTGTTTTCAGAAAACGGGATTTGGCTCAGGATTGCCCATTTTTGTTAATTCCAGGGTTTCTCTGAATTTGAAAGTTCTCACTTAGTAAGTTTCCCTACCAAGGCTCAATCCAATTAAGTCCGTAGCGTCTACCAATTTCGCCATATCCCCCTTTGAGATTAGGATCTCACTGTGATGTCCTTCCCACTTGTCTTTTATTTCTACCGGCACTATTGAATTTAGTAGAGACTTATTGCTATCTCGATAAAGTCTTTTCTCATCTTTGCTTTTTGGTCCAATCAAAAACGATTTTATCATTTATGTCTCTACAATTCAATATAAGTGGATCCGTCCCATATATCTATCTGTCCTCCGTCCGATCACTTTTCTATAGTAATGTTAATTACTTAAACGATCGATTTTGTGTCCTAAATTCCACCTTTCCGAATGAAAGCGGCGGAATGTCTCATTTGTTATAACTAAGAATTCCCTTCAAGAATTAGAATTTGCAAGATAGATGATAGGGAAGAAAAGAGAGAAGGGTAATCAAAAGAATTTCAAATGTCGGTTGAATTCACAAACAAAAAAAATTTTGAATATTTATCATTTCTTATTCAATAATCTATAATATTATGGTGAGAAAGAAGTCGAAATTCGATAGGCCCAAATGAATCGTTATGTTCTATAAGATTTCCGATTTTTTTTAATTTTATATTTTCTTGTTTTTGATTCATATTTATTATAAATAAATCAGAATTTTTTTAAAAAAATTGTATTCTATATAGTTAATAGCAAGCAAGGATTCTGAGAGTTTATTGAATTCCTAGGCGTGTCGAATTTGTCGTATGTCAGCCTACTTAGCTCAGAAGGTAGAGCATCGCATTTGTAATGCGATGGTCATCGGTTCGATTCCGATAGTAGGCTTTTCTCTCTTTCTTTTTTTGATTTTTCATCATTGAGAATGTCCTTTTGAAATCAAAGACGAGTGAAAAAAATGTCTTCCCCTTTTGCTAAAAGTCATCGATTTCTATTAGGTTATAGGAACTTCCAACTAGGACATAAAAAGATCCTTTTCTTTTTCTATATCTATATAGAGAATATAAAGTAAAGAGCTGGATATTTCTTTATCCAATTCATCTCGTTATTCTTTAATAGTACATTTCGTTATTCTTTAATAGTACATCTCGTTATTCTTTAATAGTACATCTCGTTATTCTTTAATAGTACATCTCGTTATTCTTTAATAGTACATTTCGTTATTCTTTAAAGAGTACATTTCGTTATTCTTTAATAGTACATTTGAGTCAATTTCACTTCATTTCTCATTTAGTTCAGTTTGAGTTTAGTTTTATTCTGTAAAATGAAATTTCATCAATAAGAGTGAAATATAAATAAGAGGAAGGAGTCTTTATGTCACGTTACCGAGGACCTTGTTTCAAAAAAATACGCCGGCTGGGGGCTTTACCGGGCCTAACTAATAAAAGTCCCAAAGACCGAAAAGATCGTAGAAACCAATCGGGGTTTCGGAAAAAATCCCAATATCGTATTCGCCTAGAAGAAAAACAAAAATTGCGTTTTCATTATGGTCTTACAGAACGCCAATTGCTTAAATACGTTCGTATCGCCGGAAAGGCCAAAGGTCCAACAGGTCAGGTTTTACTACAATTACTTGAAATGCGCTTGGATAACATTCTTTTTCGATTGGGTATGGCTCCGACTATTCCGGGAGCTCGCCAATTAGTTAACCATCGACATATTTTAGTAAATGGTCGGATCGTAGACCTACCAAGTTATCGCTGCAAACCCCGAGATACTATTACGGCAAAGGATGACGGAAAATCTAAAGTTCTAATTCAAAATTCTCTCGATTCCTCTCCTCACGAGGAATTACCAAACCATTTAACTCTTGACCCAGTGCAATATAAAGGATTAGTCAATCAAATAATAGATAGTAAATGGGTCGGTTTGGAAATAAATGAATTGCTAGTCGTAGAATATTATTCTCGTCAGACTTAAACCGAACGAAAATCCAAAATTTTTCTAATAAGGTAAAGTAATAAGGTAAAATGCGGACAACTTTGCTCCTTTTCGACGAAGTAAATTAACCTAAGGTTAAGAGAAAGAAGGGTTTGAGCCGTATTTTTCTCTTATTTCAGTATCATAGATCGAGAGGGAGATTTTCTTTCCGTATCTCCCCCTTTCTTTCCAGTTTTTTACGTGCCACAGCCATTAGGAATAGAGAATCTCTATCAAAGAACGGTCTAACTGTATGGAAGACTGATATTGATTCTTATTTGATCTATTGTGGTTAGTAAGATCGGTGCGTTGGGTGAAGGTACGGAAAGAGAGGGATTCGAACCCTCGGTAAACAAAAGCCTACATAGCAGTTCCAATGCTACGCCTTGAACCACTCGGCCATCTCTCCTACATAATGATTATGCCCCAAAAACCGAGTGAATTGCGAGTCATTTATCTGAATTATTGGGTAGGTCCGACTAATCAACTCTAACGATAAAAAGCTATCAAAATAGAAAATTTTTGATACAAGTCAAAGAAAGATCTTTCCTTCGAGGCTCCCGAGATAAAGAGAAAATTGCTTTACTTGTGAAAACGATTAACTCTTCCTGTTTGCCAAAACAAGGTTCTCTTCTTTGTCGGCGTATCCCTTTCTTCCCGATTCAATCACGAAATTATAAATTCGAACAAATCGACCGATTGAGGGATCTATATTTTTTAGACGCGGATTAATGGATCTCTTTAGATCATCATTCTAGTTAGACTACGATTTGATACCCTAAGACTTCTCAAACTCCTTTCCAATCCAGGTTTCGAGTTCTCAACAACAAACCCCTAGGCCATCGATCTAGTACAAATTCCTAAGCTATCTTTTCTATGGGATTGTTTTTCTATTTGGAGTGTCTCGTGTATCCCCGCTATGTACACAAGACAAAATAAAATAGGCGGTTATTCTCTTCTCATCATAGACTGATTATGAGTATTCGATCCTTTTTCTTCTTTGGATCCTAATTCCATCAAAATTTCATAGAAGGCACATATTTTTTTGAATTTTGACTGACTCTATTTTTATGTTATTTCGTACTGTACCATTCTTTTCGTTGTGGGATCCTGTTTCCATGAGAGAGTAGGGAATGCTAAGAATTTTCGAATGGATTGCTGCCTATGCCTAGACCGCGGATAAATGGAAATTTTATTGATAAAACCTTTTCAATTGTAGCCAATATCTTATTACGAATAATTCCGACAACTTCAGGAGAAAAAGAGGCATTTAGCTATTACAGGGATGGTGCGATTTGAATTTTTTATTCCTCTTAGTCTTACGAGAAAGACACACGATTCGGGATCGGGATAAAAAGAAAAAGAAATCTACGCTTGTTGAAGGTAAAGTTTGGAAATAGAACAACTCCTTCTGTTGTGTATCCTCGATTAATGCAGCCTCAGATACTAAGTTTGAATTGTCGATTCTAGTATTGAGCGAAGGTTTATACCTATCGGTTCGTTATTACAGGTCAATCCTACGCTACTAGTACCAATAGGCAGCATAGGGGAAGAAGCACTACACCCCGGAATCCATAACACAAAAACTTTGTGAGACATTATCCCTTTCCTTAGCA